GTTGAAGAAAGAACAAGATGTTTCTTTTGTTCCCTGCAGGCGATCGGAAAATAAGGAAATGGTTAATATATTCAAGATAATTACGTATTTACAAAAGACCGTCTCAATTCATCCTATATCATCAGATCGGGGATGTGGTCTGGTTCCGAATGATGAACCGAATATGGAGAGTTCCAATAAGATTTCATTCTTGAACAAAAATCCATTTTTTTATTTATTTCATCTATTCCATGACCGGAACAGGGGGGGATACACGTTACACCACGATTTTGAATCCGAAGAGAGGTTTCAAGAAATGGCAGATCTATTCACTCTATCAATAACCGAGCCGGATCTGGTGTATCAAAAGGGATTCGCCTTTTCTATTGATTCCTACGAATTTGATAAAAAACAATTCTTGAATGAGGTATTCACCTCCAGGGATGAATCGAAAAAGAAATCTTTATTGGTTCTACCTCCTATTTTTGATGAAGAGAATGAATCTTTTGATCGAAGGATCAGAAAAAAATGGCTTCGGATCTCCTGCGGGAATTATTTTAAAGATACAAAAGAAAAAATAGTGGTATTTGCTAGCAACAACATAATGGAGGCAGTCAATCAATATATATTGATCCGAAATCTGATTCAAATCCAATATAGCACTTATGGGTACATAAGAAATGTATTGACTCGATTCTTTTTAATAAATAGATCCGATCGCAACTTCGAATATAGAATTCAAAGGGATCAAATAGGAAACGATACTCTGAATCATAGAACTATAATGAAATATATGATCAACCGACATTTATCGAATTTGAAAAAGAATCAGAAGAAATGGCTCGATTCTCTTATTTTGATTTCTCGAAGCGAGAGATCCATGAATCGGGATCCTGATGCATATAGATACAAATGGTTCGACGGGAGCAATAATTTCCAGGAACATTTCGTTTCGGAGCAGAAAAGCTGTTTTCAAGTTCAAGTAGTCTTCGATCGATTACGTATTAATCAATATTGGATTGATTGGTCTAAGGTTATCAACAAAAAAGAAATGGCTAAGTCATTTTCAAAGCTGATTCTCTTTTTGTCTAACTCACTTCCTTTTTTCTTTGTGAGTTTAGGGAATATGCCCATTCATAGGTCCGAGATCCACATTTATGAATTGAAAGGTCCGAATGATCAACTCTGCAATCCGTTGTTAAAATCACTAGGTCTTCCAATCGTTCATTTGAAAAAAAGCAAAGCGGATGATCATGATACTTCCCAAAAATCGAAATTATTGATCAACGGAGGAACAATATCACCCTTTTTGTTCAATAAGATACCAAAGTGGAAGTGGATGATTGACTCCCATATTAGAAAGAATCGCAGGAAATCCTTTGATAACACGGATTCCTATTTCTCAATAATATCCTGCGATCAAGACAATTGGCTGAATCCCGTAAAAGCATTTCATAGAAGTTCATTGATATTTTCTTTTTATAAAGCAAATCGACTTCGATTCTTGAATAATCCACACCACTTCTTCTATTGTAACAGAAGATTCCCTTTTTATATGGAAAAGGCCCGTATCAAGAATTCTGATTTTACGTATAGACAATTCCTCAATATCTTGTTCATTCGCAACAAAAAATTTTCTTTGTGCGTCGATAAAAAAAAACATGCTTTTTTGGAGAGAGATACTATTTCACCAATCGAGTCACAGGTATCTAACATATTCATACCTAACGATTTTCCACAAAGGGTTAACGAAAGGTATAACTTGTACAAATCTTTCCATTTTCCAATTCGATCCGATCTATTCCTTCGTAGAACTTTTTACTCGATCGCAGACATTTCTGGAACACCTCTAACAGAGGAAGAAATAGTCAATTTTGAAAGAACTTATTGTCAGCCTCTTTCAGATATGAATCTATCTGATTCAGAAAGGAAGAACTTGCATCAGTATCTCAATTTCAATTCAAACATGGGTTTGATTCACACCGCACGTTCTGAGAAATATTTACCATCCGAAACGAGTAAAAAATGGCGTCTTTGGCGAAATTGGCTAAAGAAAGGCGTTGAGAAAGGGCAGATGGATAGAACCTTTCAACGAGATAGTGCTTTTTCAACTATCTCAAAATGGAATCTATTCCAAACATATATGCCATGGTTCTTTACTTCGACAGGGTACAAATATCTAAATTTGGTATTTTTAGATGCTTTTTCAGACCTATTGCCGATGCTAAGTAGCAGTCACAAATTTGTATCCATTTTAAATTATATTATGCACAGATCAGCATGGCGAATTCTTAAGCTAAAATGGCAAGCTCTTAAGCTAAAGTTGTGGGGGTTGTGGGCACCGATAAGTGAGATTTCAAGTGATATTTCGTGGAAGTGTTTCCGTAGGCTTCTTCGGGTCGAAGAAATTATTCATCGAAATAATGAGTCACCATTGATATCGACACATCTGAGCTCCCCAAATATTCGGGAGTTCCCCTACTTAAGCCTTTTACTTCTTCTTCTTGCTGGATGTATCGTTCAGGTACTTCTTTTCTTTGTTTCCCTAGACTCCAGTGAGTTACAGACAGAGTTCGCGAGGATAAAATCTTTGATGATTCCATCATACACGATTGAGGTGTACAAACTTGTGGATGGGTATCCTAAACCTGAACCGAATTCTTTCTGGTTAAAGAATCTCTTTCTAGTTGCTCGGGAACAATTAGAAGATTTTCTAGCAGAAATACTGGGTTTTGCGCTATTTGGTGGCGGTCCCGCTTATGGGGTCAAATTTATACAGAAGATATTTTTCAATCTCATCGATCTCATAAGTATCATACCAAATCCCATCAATCGAATCACTTTTTCGAGAAATACGAGACATATAAGTCATACAAGTAAAGAGATCTATTCATGGATAAGAAAAGGGCAAAGGTTTCAGATTCATGATGAAATAGAATCCTGGATCGAGACCTGTGATTGGTTTTTGGATGAAGAGAGAGTTTACTCGTTTCATTTCTCCACCTTAAGGCCAGAAAAAGGGATTGATCAAATTCTATGGAGTCTGACTCATATTGATCGTTTAGTAAAGAGTGACTATGGTTATCAAATGTTTGAACAAGCGGGAGCAATTTACTTACGATACTTAGTTGACATTCATCAAAAGGATCTAATGAATTATGAGTTCAATACATCCTGTTTAGCAGAAAGACGGATATTCCTTGCTCATTATCAGACAATCACTTATTCACAAACCTCGTGTGGGGCTAATAGTTTTCATTTCCCATCTCATGGAAAACTAAAACCCTTTTCGTTTCGCCTAGCCCTATCCCCCTCTAGGGGGATTTTAGTGATAGGTCCTATAGGAACTGGACGATCCTATTTGGTCAAATCCCTAGCGACAAACTCCTATCTTCCTTTCATTACGGTATTTCTGAACAAGCTGGATTTGAAAATAGTTATTGATGATCTCGATCCGGAGGACTATATGGAAGCACTTGATGATGTGGATATTGATGGTATTGATGATGATAGCGATCCTGCTAAGGAATATATGGATGCGCTTAAATATGTGGATGATATTGATGATCGTGACTATATTTATTCGAACTTGGACTCGGACCCGGAGCTGAGGGAGGAGTATACGGTGGATGATGAGATACTTAGGTATATCATCGAGTTGGAAATAGATTTAGCTTCTATCAACTTGCAATTCGAATTGGCAAGAACAATGTCTCCTTGCATAGTATGGATTCCAAACATTCATGATCTGTATGTGGATGAGTCAGAGTCCCTCGGTTTATTATTGAACTCTCTCTCCGGGGATTGTGAAAGACGGTCCACCAGAGATATTCTTGTTATTGCTTCGACTCATATTCCCCAAAAAGTGGATCCCGCTCTAATAGCTCCGAATAAATTAAATACATGCATTAAGATACGAAGGCTTCTTATTCCACAACAACGAAAGCGCGTTTTCACCCTTTCATATACTAGGGGATTTCACTTGGAAAAGAAAATGTTCCATACTAATGGATTCGGGTCCATAGCCCTGGGTTACAATGCACGAGATCTTGTAGCAATTACCAATGAGGCCCTATCGATTAGTATTACACAGAAGAAATCAATTATAGACACTAATACAATTAGATTCGCTCTTCATAGACAAACTTGGGAGTTGCGAGCCCATGTAAGACCGGTTCCGGATCATGGGATCCTGTTCTATCAGATAGGAAGGGCTGTTGCACAAAATGTACTTATAAATAATTGCTGCCTTATAGATCCTATATCTATCTATATGAAGAAGCAATCATGTTACGAAGGGGATCCTTATTTGTACAAATGGTTCTTCGAACTTGGAACGAGCATGCAGAAATTAACGATACTTCTATATCTTTTGAGTTGTTCTGCCGGATCGGTCGCTCAAGATCTTTGGTCTCTGCCCGGACCCGATGAAAAAAATTGGATCACTTCTTATAGACTCGTCGAGACGGATTCTGATCTAGTTGATGGCCTATTAGAAGTAGTAGAAGGCGCTATGGGGGGATCCTCGCTTCTTCGGCCCGAACCAAGGAATCCCTTAGAGATGATGGAAAATGGATCTCGTTCTATCTTTGATTGTAGATTTCTCTATGAATCGGAGTTTAAAGAATGGGCAGAAGGCACCGACCCGCAACAGTTAGCGGAGGATGTAGTTGATCACATAGTTTGGGCTCCTAGAATATGGCAACCTTGGGGCTTTCTATTTGATTGGATCGAAAGGCCCAATGAATTGGAATTTCCCTATTGGGCCGGGTCATTTCGGGGCAAGCCGATCATTTCTGATGAAGTTAATGATGAATATTTTGATTATGCATTTTATGGTGAAGGGGATGATGGATATGATGAAGAGGCTGAGCTTCAAGAGAATGATTGGGAGTTCTTGCAGAGTGAACCCATGGAGTACCCGGGACGAGATAGATCTTCCAAAGAACAAGTCTTTTTTCGAAAAGGACAATTCGTTTGGGACCCTGGAGATCCACTCTTTTACATATTCAACGATGAGC